GGCGAGATTTTACAAAAAAGGCTTCATACGAGAAACAGCTTTTTTTCAACACCCCCAGTTAATAACCCCTATTGATTGGATTTATATGCCGGAATATTCAAATGATTTTTATCGAACGACTATTCATCTATTGTATTTTCATGTAAATGACTATTCATCTATTGTATTTTCATGTAAATTAGGGGCAAGAAAGTTCTATGGAAAAACGGTGGTTTGGTTCGCTCTTGTTTAGCGGGAAGTTAGAATACAGGCGTAGGCTAAATAAATCAATGGCCGGTTTTGGTCCTTTTGAAAATATTGAAAATACCAGTGTAAGTGAAGATCTAATTATAGATGATATGTATAAAGACGTGTCTAATTTTAGTGACAAGTCTAATTACAGTAATGTTGATCATTTAGTCGGCGGCGGATACATTCGGAATTTAATATCGGATGAGACTTTTTTCGTTATGGATAGTAATAAGGACGGTTATTCCATATATTTTGATATTGAAAATAAAAATTTTGAGATTGAAACCGACCATTCTTTTCTAAGTGAACTAAAGAGTTCGTTTTATAGTTATCAGACTTCGAGTTATATGAATAATGCAACTAAAAGTGACGATAATCGCCACGACCGTTACGTATATGATTCTAATTATAGTTGGAATAATCACATTACTAGTTGCATTGACAGTTATCTTCGGTCTCAAATTTGTATTGATAGTTATATTTTAAGCAATAGTGACAATTACAGCGATAGTTACATTTATAGTTACATTTGTGGCGAAAGCAGAAATAGTAGTAAAAGCGGGAGTTCCAGTATCAAAACTAGCAAAGACGGTAGTGATTTAACTATTAGATCTAATAATTTAAATGTAACTCAAAAATATAGGCATTTGTGGATTCAATGTGAAAATTGTTATGGATTAAATTATAAGAAATTTTTAAAATCCAAAATGAATATTTGTGAACAGTGTGGATGTCATTTGAAAATGAGTAGTTTCGATAGAATCGAACTTTCGATTGATCCGGGTACTTGGGATCCTATGAATGAAGACATGGTCTCTCTGGATCCCATTGAATTTCATTCGGAAGAGGAACCTTATAAAGATCGTATTGATTCTTATCAAAAAAATACAGGATTAACTGAGGCTGTTCAAACAGGCACAGGTCAATTAAATGGTATTCCCGTAGCAATTGGGGTTATGGATTTTCAGTTTATGGGGGGTAGTATGGGATCCGTAGTAGGTGAAAAAATCACACGCTTGGCTGAGTATGCTACCAATAAACTTTTACCTCTTATTCTAGTGTGTGCTTCCGGAGGAGCCCGCATGCAAGAAGGAAGTTTGAGCTTAATGCAAATGGCTAAAATATCTTCCGCTTTATATGATTATCAATCAAATAAAAAGTTATTTTATGTCGCAGTCCTTACATCCCCTACCACAGGTGGGGTGACGGCTAGTTTTGGTATGTTGGGAGATATCATTATTGCTGAGCCCAACGCTTACATTGCATTTGCAGGTAAAAGAGTAATTGAACAAACATTGAATAAGACAGTACCCGAGGATTCACAAGTGGCTGAATATTTATTCCATAAGGGCTTATTCGATCCAATCGTACCACGTAATCCTTTAAAGGACGTTCTGAGTGAATTATTTCGACTACATGCTTTCTTTCCTTTGGATCAAACTTAGATTAAATAGAGCTGTAGAGTATAGTCTTAATTTTTCATTTCTTTTTTAATTTAATAAAACGGAATAAATTTTTTGAAATTAAAATTATTAACTTATAAGACAAGAGCACGAAAATAACCAATAATATTAATAATCAAAGGGTGGATTATCATACATATATTTCGTGTAGAAACGTGTAGAAAGGTGAATAAAATAAGTCCGTTTATTTACATATTTTTTAGTTACACATTTTTTTATTGAATTTTTTTAATTAAGTATTTATTAAAAAAATTCAATAAAACATATACTTATATATTCCTTATTTAGGTATATACTCACTTAGGTATACTTATTATAATATTAGTATAATATTTAGTATAATATAATAATTATATATATACAATATATAAATGGAATTATTATATATGAATTTTAAAATATCTTTTTAACAATATAAGGTTAAAATAAAAATATTAATATAAAACAATAAATAAAAATAACAGGTACAAATATTAAATCGAGGTACCCACTCAATGATAACTCTCAACAATTTTCCCTCCATTTTTGTGCCTTTAGTGGGCTTAGTATTTCCGGCAATTGCAATGGTTTCTTTATCTCTTCATGTTCAAAAAAACAAGATTTTTTAGATACTATAGGGATAACTCCTATCCATTTTTTTTTTTCAAAGCTTACTTTGATCATAACATCCCTATCTATTTAGTAGAATAGGGTATAACATGTGGCTTCTTTGGAGCATAAGCTCTTATGTATGCGTAAACATGATATAAGGGTAAGTTAAATGGATTATAACAATTTTCAAGCGGATCCGTAGCGAGAAGAATTTAGGAAATGTAAAGTCAATATATCTATATGTGGATATCTACAGGAAATCGTATGAAAGAAATGTTATTATTTTAGTTTGGATCTAAGTAATTGTTTTAGTTTGGATCTAAGTAATTCGATGCATTTTTCTAAAATAAAAGGTCCACATCATAGTAATGCTGGTTGATGAGAGTTACTTCGGAAACAAAAAAAGTAAAATAAAATTTATTTTTGTTATTCTTCCAATTCCAATAAAATGCAACTAGGTCTAGTGAGAGTATGAGTTGGCGATCAGAACGTATATGGATAGAACTTATAGCGGGATCTCGAAAAATAAGTAATTTTGGTTGGGCCCTCATTCTTTTTTTAGGTTCATTAGGGTTTGTATTGGTTGGAATCTCCAGTTTTTTTGGTAGGAATTTTATATCTTTACTTCCTTCTCAGCAAATAAATTTTTTTCCGCAGGGGATCGTGATGTCTTTCTATGGGATCGCGGGTCTCTTTATTAGCTCCTACTTGTGGTGCACAATTTTGTGGAATGTAGGTAGTGGTTATGATCGATTCGATATAAAAGAGGGCATAGTGTGTATTTTTCGTTGGGGATTTCCTGGAAAAAACCGTCGCATATTCCTGCGATTCCTTATGAAAGATATTCAGTCCATCAGAATAGAAAATAAAGAAGGTCTTTTTGCTCGTCGGGTCCTTTATATGGAAATCAGAGGCCAGGGGGCCATTCCCTTGACACGTACTGATGAGAATTTGACTCCACAAGAAATTGAGCAAAAAGCTGCTGAATTAGCCTATTTCTTGCGCGTACCAATTGAAGTATTTTGAAAAAAGTAACTGAAAACGGAATCTTTTGCAAGAGGTAAAAAACTCAAGAACCCTCTTTCTTTTCTATACCCATAACTTAACGTAACGGAAGTTTGTTCTGAATGCCTATTCGAGCCAAACTAAACGTATACGAAGCAACCCTAAAACGAAAATTTTTGTGTCTATCATTTTTTTTTTTTTAATATTTTATATTTTATTTAATAGAACGGCAGTTCTTTCATCTCCAAATCCAACTAATATTAATTTTTAATTTGAAGTGGGCTCTTTTTTATTCTATTTCTGTATTCTTTCTAGATTCAAAGACTAACCTAACCCCTCTACTGCACCACAAATAAAAACCTCGAAATAGATTAATGGGCTCGATGACTTGGGATATAACTTATGCTTGATAGAAATATTAGTATCATATAAAGTCGACGCATGGGGTGAGTTCATTAAAACTTCAAAAATTCACAGACGAAAAAATGGCAAAAAAGAAAGTATTAATTTCCCTTCTATATCTTGCATTTCTAGTATTTTTGCCTTGGTGGATCTCTCTCTCATTTAAAAAAAGTCTGGAATCTTGGATTACTAATTGGTGGGATATTAGGCAATCCGAAATTTTTTTTAATGATATTCAAGAAAAGAGTATTATAAAAAAATTCATAGACTTAGAGGAACTCCTTCGTTTGGAGGAAATGATAAAGGAATACCCAGAAACGCATTTACAAAAGCTTCGCGTCGAAATCTACAAAGAAACGACCCAATTGATGAAGATGCACAATGAGGATCGTATCCATACAATTTTACACTTCTCGACAAATATAATCTGTTTCGTTATTCTAAGTGGTTATTCTATTCTAGGTAATGAAGAACTTGTTATTCTTAACTCTTGGGTTCAAGAATTCCTATATAACTTAAGCGACACAATAAAAGCTTTTTCTATTCTTTTATTAACTGATTTATGTATAGGATTCCATTCGCCCCACGGTTGGGAATTAATGATTGGCTCTGTCTACAAAGATTTTGGATTTTCTCATAATGATCAAATTATATCCGGTCTTGTTTCTACTTTTCCAGTCATTTTAGATACAATTTTTAAATATTGGATCTTTCGTTATTTAAATCGTGTATCTCCTTCACTTGTGGTGATTTATCATTCAATGAATGACTGAAAATTATCGAACAGCCCAATTATAATATTTGTTACTTTGTACATAAGCAAAACACTCAAAATTGTACCTATTCTTTCTACCCAGTAAATGGGTTTCTCCAATATTTCAGAAAAATTATTTCAGTAAATATCAAAATTCTAGATAGGGAACTCTACTAGCGACCTACCTAATTTTATTGTAGAAAATTTCGGGATAAATGATTGGACCATGCAAACTAAAAAAACCTTTTCGTCGATAAAGAAAGAGATTACTCGATCCATTTCCCTATCGCTCATCATATATATAATAACTCAGGCACCCATTTCAAATGCCTATCCCGTTTTTGCACAGCAGGGTTATGAAAATCCACGAGAAGCAACGGGCCGTATTGTATGTGCCAATTGCCATTTAGCTAATAAACCCGTGGATATCGAGGTTCCACAAGCGGTACTTCCGGATACTGTATTTGAAGCAGTTGTTCGAATTCCCTATGATCTGCAAGTGAAACAAGTTCTTGCTAATGGTAAAAAAGGGGCTTTAAATGTGGGGGCTGTTC